TGATAGGAAAATATCGAAGCAGTTCTGATGCTTCAAGAATATTATTATTTCAATTCGGGTTTTTTAGTTACTTTGAATGGATAAATCTTAGCGATGGAATAAGTAAGTCATAATTCATTGGTTGATTGTATCATTAACTATTTCTTTCTTTATTTTTTTTTGCGAGGAACTTATCATGAATCCACTGATTTCTGCCGCTTCCGTTATTGCTGCTGGATTGGCTGTCGGGCTTGCTTCTATTGGACCTGGGGTTGGGCAAGGTACTGCTGCGGGTCAAGCTGTAGAAGGGATCGCCAGACAACCAGAAGCAGAGGGAAAAATACGAGGTACTTTATTGCTTAGTCTGGCTTTTATGGAAGCTTTAACAATTTATGGACTGGTTGTGGCATTAGCGCTTTTATTTGCGAATCCCTTTGTTTAATCCTAAAAATATTTTTGTTTTTCTTTTTTATTTCCTTGGATTTGATGCTCTTGCTTTTTCGAATTATATGAAGATTTCACTCCTACAATTTCTTATTCGTTGTGACAACAACCCTTGGACAGGACTGATTTGAGGATGAGGAATTCAATTAGCCGATCAACTCGCTTTCTTCTCTTAGTCTAATGGAACTTTTTTTAGGAAGTATTGCAACAAACGAGAAATTTTATTTTGCAACTGACATAATACCTGGTACCTAATTCTAATAAGTATCATTCTTATTGGAAATTTCCACTTATTGGAAATTTCCAATTGAAAAAAAAAAAAATCCATTTACATCTATAAATCAATATATATATTTTTACTTTTTTACTTTATAATACTCTATTTAAATTTAATTCTAGTTAATTTAGAAAAATAATAGAATAAAAAAAATATAGATAATTAGTCTATCTATAAGAATAAGAAAGAGGAGATCATATGAAAAATGTAACCGATTCTTTCCTTTCCTTGGGTTATTGGCCATTCGCCGGGAGTTTCGGGTTTAATACCGATATTTTAGCAACAAATCCAATAAATCTAAGTGTAGTCTTTGGTGTATTGATTTTTTTTGGAAAGGGAGTGTGTGCGAGTTGTTTATTTCAAGAATAGGCTGGATCCAACCAACTGCACTTTTTTTCGTTATAACTCGAAAAGGTGCACGATTCCGCGAATTACTTCTGAATAAATTAATAAATCATATTTAAGAACCATAGCATTTCGTGATTCATTGGTAAATCTACTTTGATTCTCTATCAACCAATAATGTGGGACCGTTAACAGGGTTAAAGCTAAATCGTTTGAAGTCCAGATGCAGCGTGGTACTCTTTCTACTACTATGTTAATACAGAATATGTTAATACAGAAATGGTTTCAAAGAGTTGGAATTTTTTTTTTTCGATATAAAACACTCATGTCGATAAAAAAATGATTTGAACCCGTTATTTGTATTTGATTTTTTTTAATTGGAAAAATTGATATTTCACCCCCCCTTTTTTTATCTTTTTTATCCAATGCTGAATCGATGACCTATGTATAAAGTAAGAAGAATTCTTTGGATTTGAAGAAAAAAAACAACTTTGCTGACAATTATTTGTTTGGTCAGAAGAGTCCTCCGAATATTATGTTCTTGGATTAGTGATAAGTTTCTATACTTTCACGAATATGAATAGAGAAGAGAGGATAGGCTCATTCCATTAAAAAAAGCTAGGGAGCTTCCCCCATACATAAGATAAGTAATTGAGCGTGAGAGCCAAATGAATTGAAAGATTCATGTTTGGTTCGGGAAGGGATTGTGGAAGTTTTGAAATGAATGGAAAGATAATCTACTTTCATTAAGTGATTTATTAGATAATCGAAAACAGCGGATCTTGAAGACTATTCAAAATTCAGAAGAACTACGCGAGGGGGCCGTGGAACGGCTGGAAAAAGCCCGGGCCCGCTTGCGGAAAGTAGAAATGGAAGCGGAGCAGTTTCGAGCGAATGGCTACTCTGAGATAGAACGAGAAAAATTGAATTTGATTAATTCAACTTATAAGACTTTGGAACAATTAGAAAATTACAAAAATGAAACCATTCAGTTTGAACAACAAAAAGCTATTAATCAAGTTCGACAACGGGTTTTCCAACAAGCCTTACAAGGAGCTCTAGGAACTCTGAATAGTTGTTTGAACGACGAGTTACATTTACGTACCATCAGTACTAATATTGGCATGTTTGGAACGATGAAAGAAATAAAGGGTTAGTCTTTCTACTGCAGGCATTATTTTTCTTTCAAACAAAAATAAAGAATTAAGAAACACTCATGGTAACTATTCGAGCAGATGAAATTAGTAATATTATCCGTGAACGTATTGAGCAATATAATAGAGAAGTAAAGATTTTAAATACCGGTACTGTACTCCAAGTAGGCGACGGCATTGCTCGTATTTATGGTCTTGATGAAGTAATGGCAGGGGAATTAGTAGAATTTGAAGAAGGTACGATAGGCATTGCTCTGAATTTGGAATCAAATAATGTCGGTGTTGTATTAATGGGTGACGG